AAAAATTATGTTTCGTAATTTCATAATCCAATTCTTCGGTCTATGATTGACTCTTGGATACAAATCACGAGAATGTATATTCTTCCTCGAGTTTTTCGTTGAAAGGTAAAGGATGAAATCCTTTTAATTTTAAGAAATAAAGTTTTTGATCGGAATGGAATATTAATCAAACCGAGGGACCCCTTAACTATTAAGGGATTATATCGAACGAATCACACTTTTACCACTAAACTATACCCGCTACAATCCGATTATTGTATATAATAGGACTTTTTGTCGAACAAGAAACTCGGGCGTAATCAAAAGATAGGATCAGAAAAAAAATTATGAAAATTATAGCTCTGACGTGTTTTGTCAGAGGATCTAATGAGATTAGGAAAAGGGATTCATTTAAATAACTAACTAAGAGTTTTCTGGAGGTTTTTGACAGATATGTCTCGACAAAACTACTTAACTTAAGTCATAACACAAAAATGCGTTGTGAAAGAATCCACAGTTCCCTTTTTTCTTATCTTCTATTTATACATTATATATAATATATTTATCTATTTTTTTTATTTCTTTTTTGTTTCAGTAAAATCTCAGTAACATAAATCTATATAAATCGAAGATAAGAAATTAAGCAAGATAGAAAATGACCCTTTTATTCTTATTCTATATCATTTAATATCATTTATTCTATATCATTTGATTCTATATCATAGGAATCGAAATAGTCCTTCTTATGACTTTTGTTGTTTCAATAACAAGCCTTTTTTTTTTTGTTTTCAAATTCAAAAAAAGAATTTTATTCCAATTCGTTGGAACAAAAGAGGCCCGGCCGGGCTAGGTACTGACCCGGCCAAGCCGTGGAAAGGCCCTTTCGGACGAAATCAAAGATTTTTTTTTCTATTATATATTATATAGAATATAGATTTGAAATTATATATTATATAGATATAGTAAATTAAATAGATTTATAGTAAATTAATGAAATGAAATATGAAATATAGTAATTCAATAAATCTATGTTAAATATATTAACAAATATATATTCCCTTTCTATTTTTTTTTTCTTTTTTTATCTATATTATTTATTTCTATTTGGTTTATATAGATTGGAATATTGTAGATTGGAGATTGGAGATTGGATTGGCGATCTCTACTTCAAGTCCTTAACCTTTTTTATATAAATGTTTTTATGGAATTTTAGTCTATATCTATTATATATCTATATTAGAATATTAGAATTCTATATAGATAATAAATAGATAATATAGAATTCTAATTCGAATAAAAAAAATCTTATTATAATAATATATCTATAACTACAATAAAAAAAGAAATAGAGAATTCTAAAAAAAAATATATATAATAATCTATAATATAAATAATAAAGACGGACTTTTTTCAAGCCTTATTCTTATTTTTTGTAATGTAACATAGTAATTACCCCCTTTCGATTGGGGGAGAGATGGCTGAGTGGACTAAAGCGTCGGATTGCTAATCCGTTGTACGAGTTTTTCGTACCGAGGGTTCGAATCCCTCTCTTTCCGTTTTCGTCGACACTTTATTATTATTTTTTTTTTTCGAATTTATCGTGAATTCGATGGGGAATCGATAAAATCCTACTAAGAACGTTTAAAAATCAAGGAAGAAAAACCTTATGTTTTTTTATTCTTCACGTCCAGGATTACGCCCCGGATCGTTAGATAGGAATCCAAAGATGAAGAGAGAAACAAAGAATATTACTACCGTGTAAACAAATAGTTTGAGCGTAAGCATTATACAATCTCCAATTTTTTTTTTAGGAAAAAAGAGAATAGATTCTCTATTTTTATTTTATACCGCATACCCTACTATTTTGTTTGTATTTTTTTGTATTTTGATTTTAACACCAAGAACGAAGGTTTTTTTAGAAATAGAAAACCAAATTTTCAAAAAAATCATTTGTAATATTTGTAATAAAAGTGGAGTTTTTCATTACCAATTTTTTTTTCATACCCCAAACTCGACATTGTGGGGAACTCCAATAGGGCCTTTCAATGGAAAAAAGAAAAGGTCAGAATAAGGAAATGGGGTAATTCAGACTTATCGTGGCTGTACAAGAATTTCACTATTTGAATTGAGGGTTCATACTGTAAGACGTATCTAATCTTATCAATTGTTATGTTAGAATTGTTTTTTGTCGAATCAATCATTAATTTGTCTAGGACAGTATTAAAGATCTCATCGAAAACTTACAGCAGCTTGCCAAACAAAAGCTAAGAGAAAAAATAGCAAGGGTATTACTGGCATAAAATCTACGATTGGATTCAAAAAAGCGTAGGCCTCAGGTAATTTGGCGACGAAAAAACTGCTTGAATAAAAGGCAGAATTAAGACAGATACAGATCAAACCAAATATATTAAGCATAACAAACATTTTGTTATTGAAGATAATTGTATTTATTTTGATTGAGTTATTAATAAGTTGAGTTATTGATAGAAGGGAAAATGAATAAAAAAAATTAAGATAGACCCCAAAAACCTTCTTTGATTTGAACTCGCCCAATCAAAAATCCTTCAATTCTCAAATCAAAAGAGAATAGAATAAATCATACTTTCATACAATATCTTAATTGAATTATATGTAATGATCAATAAATGGAGTTTAATTCTATATTTACACATATCAAAATTCTAGCAACAATCTTTTTATAGATCTTTAGACCGGAGTTGACGAACAACCAATACCAATATTAGTGTTTATTAGTGTCGAATAGATTGGGGGTGGGGCGTGGCCAAGTGGTAAGGCAACGGGTTTTGGTCCCGCTATTCGGAGGTTCGAATCCTTCCGTCCCAGAGCATACCCAACCCGCTATAATATTCATATATACAATGATAATATATATCAGAAAAAGATTGCCCTTTTAAAATGAAACATTCTTAAGAGTATAATATTGGAAAAATTGGATTATTATTCGTAATACTATAATTCTTTTCTGAATCATATCAATTTCACAAATTGAATCGTATTCAAATAACACACAGAGGGAATTGAATCTATTTGTCATTCCTAAATGTTAAATGTTTAAGATAGAATATCTATAATTCATTTCAGTAACAATTGTTTAGTCTATCTGATAGATATGGGGGTTCCATATTATTGTTTTGGGGATTCTGGTTTTATCAAACAGTATGAAAAAATAACAACCCTCCCTTACATCAGTCTTTATCCCCTATTTCACTAAATAAAATAAATTATTTATTTTATTCGTGTTATTTATCATTTTTTTTATATTATATGTTTTTTATTTCTATAATATAAAAAAAAAATTCAATTAAAATATTAACTTAATAAATACTTAATAAATATAAATAAATGGAATTGAAATATTCCATTTTAAGATTAATAAATATATGTATATGGTATTAAAGTATATGGTATTAAATTGAATTCTTTCTGAGACTTAGTCAGAAACTAGCCATTCATATTTCATATAGAAATAGAAAAGTATAGTAGAAAAGTATAGATTATATTATTATGTACCGGCCGAACCAATGACTATTCGTGATTCCATAATTGAATCAATTACATACTGGTTCCAATCTAAAGGAATGTTATGGTAAAACTTCGTTTAAAACGATGTGGTAGAAAGCAACGTGCGACTTGAAGGACACGATCCGTTGTGGATTCTTACATCCACCATTTTATATTATACAGGAATTATATAGGAATGAAAGTGCTCTTGACTCGACATCGTTTCTTCTGTTTCACTAGGACTCTCATTTTTTTTTGGGGGGGGGTGATATAAATCGTACATGATGGAGCTCGAGTAAAAAGTATTGATTCTTTTCTCGGAGGCAAGAATCTAGGGTTAGTATCAATCAATAAATTGGGACAACTTCGTAAATAGATTTTCCATATAATATAAAAATCGAAAGGGTACGATTCAAGCAAGTTTTGAATTCAAAAGTCAAATTTTTAGGAATTGGTAAAACTTTTTCGATCAAATCAAAAGTGTATTACACAGGAATCGACCAGCCGTATGATTCTTTGAGAGAAAGAAATCCTAAAAAAGGGTATGTTGCTGCCGTTTTGAAATGATTAAAAATCACCGAAGTAATGTCTAAACCCAATGATTCAGGGCAAAGATAAAGGATCCTGGAACAAGGAAATACCGTTTTCGATTGTCGTCTCAACAACTAGATCAGAATGCAGAATTAAAATCTATTCTAAAATAGACAGACAAAAAGGGGGTTAGAGACCGCTCAATAAATGAAATGCTTAAAGGGTTTCGACGAGTTGTTATCCAACTTGAGTTATGAGGGTGCAAATTGTAAATACTAATAGTTTTTTTCGGTAAGAAAAAAGTCCTTAAATCGTCGTCTAATTTATTTGATGATTTTATGGATATATTTAACAGTCTAATTCTATACATATTTCTAACTTTTAATTTTCTTGAGCCGTACGAGGAGAAAACTTCTTATACGTTTCTGGGGGGGGGGTATTGTTCATCTATCCCAATGAGCCGTTTATCGAATCGTTGCAATTGATGTTCGCTCTCGACGAGAAGGAAGAGATCTTCGTAAAGTGGGTTTTTATGATCCGATAAAGAATCAAACCTATTTAAATGTTCCCGCTATTCTATATTTCTTGCAAAAAGGAGCTCAGCCTACAGGAACTGTTCACGATATTTCAAAGAAAGCGGGGGTTTTTATGGAACTTCGCCTTAATCGCCAAACGAAATTTCAGTAATTTCAATTTAATGAAATGTATAAAAAATAGATAAAAAAGAAGGTGTAGATGGGACTTGTAGAGAACTTTGTATAATCTTTTCTCTGCTATTCCCCACCCTTACCTGTTCTAGTCATATCCTACTTAATTTATTATTGCTATTATAGAATGTCATATCATATTTTATTTTTATAACGATAAAATTCCATTTTTTTGAATAGAATAAATCAAGAAAATAAATAAAAAAATTGGGTCTTATTTTTTTTCCTATTTTCCTTATATTGATTGAGTGACTAAACCCG